CTATACCTAGACTCTAATTCATTAGTATGTTATTACTATGTTATAATTTATATAATGATATTAAATTATACAATTTGTTACTTTTTTATTACAAATATCAACAATAATTTTATTCGTACTTCAAATAGGAATACTACCGCCGGAGTTTTTTGATTTATGAAAAAATCAAAGCCCCTTATCGGATTTGAACCGATGACTTACGCCTTACCATGGCGTTACTCTACCACTGAGTTAAAAGGGCTTGTTTGATTCAATTCCTGAATAAAGTCACTAGCCACTATGAGTTTAGTATATATACTTATTATAATATATGTACATATAATACATAGATATATCTTATATGCATAGCGGTTCATTCAGAAATTAGAAATTTGACTTATCCAGTAAATTATAGGGGAGGATATACTAGTGAATATAGGTAAAATAAAAAGGTTTATTGATATTGGATTTGATAAATAGCAATACAATGAATTGTTTCCAATCCTAATTGACATCATAACGAAATTTATTTGATTGATACATATACCCACTAGTTTAACATAGATCCAACATATTTCATTGAATGATTGATAAAGAAATTTGGCGTAGCCTCTGAACTAAATTATGAACTAAATTATTGGCGGAAAAAAATGCTATAGAATCGTGAAAGATGGAAAGATCCTCCGTATCGAGTCATACCATTCCATTATATTGACAATTTAAAAAAACTATTCATACTATGAGCATAGTATGATGGCGGTCGTGCAAGTATGGTATGCCCCCATCGTCTAGTGGTTCAGGACATCTCTCTTTCAAGGAGGCAGCGGGGATTCGACTTCCCCTGGGGGTAGGGTACTACGAAAGGAAGTTGATCATGGATTATCAATAAGCCTGGAATTTTTTCTTCTGGGGTCGATGCCCGAGCGGTTAATGGGGACGGACTGTAAATTCGTTGGCAATATGTCTACGCTGGTTCAAATCCAGCTCGGCCCAAAAATTCGCCGATCTACCAGGAAATGGTATCATATAACCCATTTGGTGCTCTCCAGAAATGCCCGATCCCCCAATACGGAAGAGAAATTTTCTTCTCTGGTATATCTATACCACTATTTATTTACTCTATTTTTCCAACAAATTAGGATCTTGATAATGATTTAGATTCATATCAGGATCTGTAAGTATTAAAGTAAAATCTAAAGAAAAGGGGAAATAAAAAAACCTTTTTCATTGAAAAAGTAATTATCCAATTTATTTGGCAATAACAAAAGGATTACTAGTAATCCAGGTTGTTCTCACTAAAGCGCATACCCATATGGGTATCAATATATCACTCACGGCTCTGTTACAACACGCCAATTTGAATCTAAATTCAAAATGGAAAGGGTTATAATAAAATCATAAAAATATGTATACATAATACTTTATTTTATTATGGTATTTACTTGGGATTGTAGTTCAATTGGTCAGAGCACCGCCCTGTCAAGGCGGAAGCTGCGGGTTCGAGCCCCGTCAGTCCCGACGGATCCAATAAAAAAATATATAAATTCCGCTCTCTATTTTTTGTGAAATATTTTTGGGGAAAGTTAAGTAGAATTTCATTCCCAAGGGCAATCTCTCTTCTTTTTTTCTTTTTTTCACATTTATCATCAATGTGGGGAATTTCCATTTCTTTGACTAGTACTAATTCGATTGATGGGAGATAGACATATGTGGATTTGTACAATTATTGGTAGCATCAGATTCCGGATTCCAAGAGATACCATACCATACTGTACTGGGTATGGCTTTTTCGATTACTCCCGATCTGTCGAATACAGTAGAGTACTGTACGTTTCCCGGAAGTACATATATAAATGGAATTTGTACGATATAAAATAACTTTAATATAGTTATTGTAATAGAATATTTTCAGGGATCCCTTTTTTATTAGGGAGGGGATGCCGTTTTTTTATTAAGGGGTTTCCTTGAAAGAACAAACTTTTCAAATTATTAGATAAAAAAATAGTGCATTTGATGGAATATTCTATTTTTTTATAACGAAACTTGTACTCGTCATCCTTCTTTTGTTTTCCAAGAAGATTAGATCAGTAAAAAAGGGAGTTTAGAACTTAACTCTTTATTTAGCTTCTATTGTTTGTTGGGATTAGTTTAGAATCAATGGTAAGGGTTCGATGATACTTTATCAGATGGTTGTACAAAGAGGGCGGTAGGTTATAGAAAAGAAAGAATGGAAAAGAATGATAAATAAAAAAAAAAATAAAGGAAGTCTTGGTTGGATCAGGAATAAAATTTTGAGTTCGGTATGGATAAAAGATCTTCCTATGTTATACTATTCAATTCTTGACGATGAGTTGATTTGATAGTGCAGATATTGTTATTCATGATATTGATCCGATTCGATATCATCGAGATGTAATTCATCCCATTGAATTTACAAGCGAAAGATTTATTATCTCTATGGGATTAACTCCCGAGTTATTGCGAATTAAAGAAAAATTAAACAATGAGATTATGGAAGTAAATATTCTCGCATTTATTGCTACTGCACTGTTTATTCTAGTTCCTACCGCTTTTTTACTTATAATATACGTAAAAACAGTCAGCCAAGGTGATTAATTTGAATTAAACTTGACTTTTTAGTTCTTATCAATAATTGAAGAGAAGAAAGGGATTCAAATTTCGCGTCTTAAATGAAATGGGCAGACTAGAATTAGCCGTATTCTATGAGATACGATAGTATGGTAGAAAGAAATATCTGAATCTTTCTACCATACTATCCATACTATAACTACTATTGTTATTGTAGTGTATAAAGGTGTATTGTAATCCAAGTTAATTTAATAGAGATCAATCTACAATAGTATCGTCATATTCCTATATATCGGTGTATATATATGGATATCAATTACATATTATATATATAATGTATATAGTGCACCCCCCCCAATTCTATTTCTTTGCTTTATACATCTGTCTTGTATTTAATTTGTGTTGATTTCAATTAATTAGAAATGATCGAAAAGCGACTCGTACGATTCTAATTCCCGGATTGCTGATTATTTTCAATATGAATCCCGATCAAAAGAATCAAAGGCCTCTTCGATGGGTATAATAAAAGAAAATAAAGTAATCTTTTTATTAGCATTCCGACGAAGAAGTCATTGATCGATCAGTTGACAGATGATCCATGGAAACTTCTTCGGATTTCGAAAAAAAGGGGGAAAGGGTTAGTAAACCTCGTCAATTTTTAACGTTTGAACAGTGATTTCAATAAAACAAACACAACATAAATAAAATTTCCCAAATATTAAAACAAACAGGAAGTGCGCAATATGTGACTCGCCCAAGACAATATTTTAGTCTGTGTAGTATCTCGTTAGACAACTACTATGTCTGTGTTGTTTCCGATAGAAAATGTGTATCTACGTAATGTAATAACAGAACTATTTTCTCTTTGAATAATAAAAGGGGAAACAAAAAAGTAAAATAAAAAAAGTTCAGCTCTTCCTCACGGTCCATATCTAATTTTGGTAAGAGTCGGTTCATCGAAATAGAAAATTGATCAAGAATTCAGTTGGAATAAATTTACTACCATTTGTATTTCTTTTACTTTGTATTCTTTTTACTTTCGAAATACGAACACGGAAATAATTTAAATATTTGTTTGATTGAAAGAGTATTCTTCATATATATTATTCATAAACTACATTACTACACTAAAACCCAAGAAAATTTTGAAATACAGATATTTTTTATTTCTATTTCAATTTAAAAATTGAAATAGAAATTGAAATAGTGTTGAAATAGTGAAATTTCAACTAAAAAAAGCTTTTCGGAACTGAAAGATTTATAAAAAAAATTGATACAGTTTAATTCCTAAACTCAATTAGTAGTATTTCTAGAGTCCACTTCTTCCCCATACTACGAGTGAAAGGGAAAATGTAAAGACTACCATTAAAGCAGCCCAAGCGAGATTTACTATATCCATGTGAATTATGTCCCCTATCTCTATGAAGGAATTATTGAATTATTGTTCACTAATAAATAATAGTGGAATCACTGACGCAGAGTCAAAAAGTAATTCTGACCTAACATCGTTGATGAAACAATCCAATAAATCCAATTATAACTTCTAAGAGGGTCTTATAAGATTTCTAGTATAATCAGAAAAGGTTAAGCACAAGCAAAATATGCGGAGACCCCCTTGGAAGTATCAAAGAAATGATACTAATATGTAGAAATAAAAAAAATCTATTCTTTCTTTTGTTGCCCTTCATTAAGTTAAGTAAAAACTTATAGAAGAAAAGTAGATCACTACCTAGCCCATACCCTATTTCTTTCCCATTTTGTTTTGATCTAATCCTTACCGTCTCCTTAATTGTCTCTATGAAAACAATCGGAGGACGTCCTATTATGTTCTTGACTAGAGGTTAACGAAAAAAGAATAAAAGTATCTAAGTAAAAGCCAATTACCCATTCAATCGAATTAATATTGATTGAATGCCGGAGTACTCAAAGACTTTGATGAATATGTATACTAAAGTATCTTCTGGCCTTTCCGCAACTAAAAATGGAATTCTATTTCCGTCCTGCTATCCAATCTAATTCAAAACCCGGCCCGTAGACACTCCATTGCTAATGGAAGGACTATCACGATTTATCATATCAGTTTCCTCCGTTTGCTTCCGCTGGAAAAAATTTTCCAAATTATATCAGCAAAACAGAAGAAGGTATGTCGATTCTTTTGGTGATTAGGCGACACCCGGATTTGAACTGGGGAAAAAGGATTTGCAGTCCCCCGCCTTACCGCTCGGCCATGCCGCCAAAACGATACCAAATCCAAATCTCTGAAAAAATTTGCCTTTTGCCTTCTTATTTATTGTACTTGTATTTTGAATCTTAATCCCGTTTTCCTTAATTCCTTTTCTAAAATAAATATTTCCTTTTTGTTTGGGTTGGATCCATCCCTTCGATTGATTGTTATAGTATCTTAAAACCACACAATCTCTAAAAATTTCCCT